CATAATATACATATTTATAAGTCTAGTAGTGTGGTTTTAATATCTCGATGAGTTTTTGTAACTGTTGTACTTGATGGTTGCAATGATTTTGGTCTTCAAGGAGAGGTGTTTTTTAAAACATATTTGTAATAATGTAAACACATGCGTTTAATTGCGTGGTGTTACTAGGGGATTTCCTGTTTTAGAAAGCCTGTCAGAGGCTTAGAAATTTTAGGAGTGAGGGGGGGGGGGGGGTTCCCTTCTACGAAGGGATCCATGAATCATCAGTTAAGTTTAAATTTTTCGATTACTTTGCTATAATTTATGTTCTCGAAATCCCTTATGTATGTCTTCTTATTGTAGTTTAATTGCATGAACGAACCTATACCTATTTCATAAAGATACTGTTCCACCTTGTTTTTTAATTTTTCCTACACTGTGAGATGTAAGAGAAAAGGAAAAAGAAAAAAGGAACCCTCTGTCCTCTTGAAAGAATGCTTGCTAGGTGGGTAACGAGTCGATTGTACACCACCATTAACTTATGCCAGCGTCAATGAAAGTGGGGGGAGTTATGAATTATCATGGACCTGAAGTAGGAACCAGATGTCAGGAATAATGCAGTTGTGCGACCCCCACTAATAATTGTCCCTCACCTTCAAGAAGAGTTAGGATTTAGATATCACCTGTAGGTCGGTTCTTACTGCATAGTTAATTCTTATTAAGAGATGGTGAATAAAGGTATAACATTACGTAAGCGTAAAAATAGGGTTGAATTAAGAGACTCATTTTTTCCTTCATTCCATTCAGTTATTTCCTAGTACATACATATGCATGTCTTAGTACCATTAAATGAATGTCCTGCTTTCATACATATTATGTCTTTATTTAATTACATAGTATGTTACAAGGATAATTACATATTATGTAACAAAAAGCTTCCATATCGCGGCCCGTTGTTTTTTGTATTTTTTTCCCGGAAAAGTGCCGGTTTTGTTGAGAGATTTTTAAGAAAAATTCTTGAATGTGAAATGATTGAAGGGGAGTGTTTACACAATATTACAAAATAGCTAGTTTTGATAGGGTAAGAAGGTATAAATATTTCAAAGAGTAGTTTAATGTAAGAATCTCAGCTTTGGGAGTTGAGGGTAGGAGTTGAAATCTCTTCTCTTTGAGCATTGGGAAGGATTTTAACCTCCGACATCCGGCTTACAAGACCGGCGTTCTGACGCTGGACTACCAATGCACGCTAGTCGTAACATTTTATTTTCGATCCAGCCTGCTAGTGGTATAAAGATAAGAAATAGTGAAAAGTACATTAGGGATGCGACTTGCCCAACGATAATATATGGGTGTTCTACAGGTATGCCGCCAATCCAGGTTAGGACGATTACGTCTGCAATCAGTACCCAAAAGAGGAACTGAGTAAGAGGTCGGAATGTTAGGGCTCGATGTTTAGATGTGTGGAGTAGGGGGATGAGCATTAAGACAAGAATTGATGCAAGAAGGGCTAGTACACCTCCAAGTTTGTTTGGAATTGATCGGAGAATAGCGTATGCAAATAGGAAATATCATTCGGGCTTGATGTGGGGAGGAGTGACTAATGGATTTGCAGGGGTAAAATTGTCAGGGTCTCCTAGTAAGTTTGGTAAAAACAGTGCTAGGGATGTGAGTGTAATTAATAACGCTGCAAATCCTAATAAGTCTTTATATGAGAAATAAGGATGGAATGAGATTTTATCTGCATCTGAGTTGAGGCCTAGCGGGTTATTTGAGCCTGTTTCATGGAGGAAGAGTAGATGAAGAAGTGTAATGGCTGCAATGACGAATGGGAATAAGAAGTGGAAAGCGAAAAAGCGTGTAAGTGTAGCGTTGTCGACCGAGAAGCCTCCTCAGATCCATTGAACAAGGGAATTTCCGATATAAGGGACTGCGGAAAGGAGGTTTGTGATTACGGTTGCACCTCAAAAGGATATTTGTCCTCAAGGAAGGACATAGCCTACGAATGCAGTCATTATGACGAGTAGGAGTAGGACGACGCCAATGTTTCATGTTTCTTTATAAAGAAATGAGCCGTAGTACAGGCCTCGTCCGATGTGGGCGTAAATGCAGATGAAAAAGAAGGATGCTCCGTTGGCATGTATATTTCGGATGAGTCACCCGTAGTTTACGTCTCGACAGATGTGAGAAACAGATGAAAAGGCAGTGGCGATGTCTGATGTGTAGTGTATGGCCAGAAATAGTCCTGTTAAAAGTTGTGTAATTAAACAAAGTCCTAACAGAGAGCCAAAGTTTCACCAAACCGAGATGTTTGAGGGGGCTGGTAGGTCAACTAGTGCGTCGTTGGCAATTTTTAGTAATGGGTGAGTTTTGCGGAGGCTGGCCATAAGTTCCCGTAGTTGAATTACAACGATGGTTTTTCAAGCCATTAGTTTTGGTTAAAGTCCGAGTAGGAATTATGTTATTATTGTTAACTTTTTTAATAGTGGGGTTTCTTTCAGGGATGATTGCGGTTGCTTCCAACCCATCTCCATTCTACGCTGCTTTAGGGGTAATGAGCGCAGCAGGGTTTGGGTGTGCCTTATTGGCAACGTATGGGGCTTGCTTTTTAGCATTAGTGCTGTTTTTGATTTACTTAGGGGGTATGTTAGTTGTATTCGCATATTCAGTAGCACTGGCTTCAGAGCCTCATCCAGTAACTTGGGGTGAACGGGCGGTAGGTAGTACTGTGGTTATCTACATCGGGATTGTGTGTACCTTTGCGTATTTTGCTACATCATATTGGTATGGTCCTGCGATGAGCGGCACTGAAGGATCAGAATGATACGGGCTTTTTGCTGTGGATTTTGGAGGTGTTGCAGTAATGTATTCGTCAGGAGGGGGGTTGTTATTTGTGAGTGCATGTGTATTGTTATTGACTTTATTTGTAGTGCTGGAGTTAACGCGAGGACTTTATCGTGGCACGGTTCGTGCTATTTAGATATACAGAGCAATGAGAGCAAGAAGTGTCGTTAGGAGAAATAGAATAAGGTATGTTTTAATAATGCCTTGTTGAGCGTTACTTGTAGTCGTGATTATAGGTACGTGTATAGAGGCTGCGACTTTAGGACCAATTTTTTCTAATCATGTTTGGTCTACTATTTGGCTAGCAATAGTTTGGCCTAGTGCCAAGTTAAGTTTAGGAAAAAAGCGATGGATAACTATTGGGAAAAAACCAAGTATATTTGAAAAATGGTGAGGTGTAAGTCGTGGTGTGGATTTAAATTGTTTGCTTGTTAATGATGCAAGGTCTAGTGCGATAAGGAGTCCTATAATTGTGACTGTTAGAGCGGCTAGTTTGAGCATGAAGGGTATAGTTATTACTGGTGTTTTCAACGGCAAGATGTTTGATGTGATCAGGAGGCCTGCGATAATGCTGCCTCACGCTAGTCGTTTGATAGGGTTGATTACTGCAGGGTTATTTTCGTTGATAGGTGATAGAGGATTAAATCGGGGGTAACCCATTGAGACAAAGAAGACAATACGTAAGCTATAAATAGCTGTAAATGAGGTGGCTAATAAAGTCAGGATTAGGGCTCAGGCGTTAGGGTAAGAAGTGTTTAGTGCTTCAATAATAGCATCTTTTGAAAAAAACCCTGCTAAGAAAGGGGTTCCTGTTAGGGCCAGGCTTCCAATAGTCAGGCAAGTTGAGGTGAGGGGTGTGAGGTGTTGTATTCCTCCTATTTTGCGAATATCTTGCTCGTCGTTGAGGCTGTGAATAATTGAACCAGAACAAAGGAAGAGTATTGCTTTGAAGAAGGCGTGGGTACAGATATGGAGGAAAGCTAGTTGGGGTTGGTTGAGACCGATGGTTACTATCATTAAGCCAAGTTGGCTGGATGTTGAAAAAGCAACAATTTTCTTGATGTCGTTTTGGGTAAGAGCGCATGTAGCTGTAAATATGGTGGTAAGGGCTCCAAGACAAAGGCAGATGGTGAGGGCGGTAGGGTTGTTTTCTAAAAGAGGGCTCAGGCGCACTAACAAAAAAATACCTGCAACGACTATAGTGCTGGAATGTAGTAGGGCGGAGACCGGAGTAGGGCCTTCTATAGCAGAAGGAAGTCAGGGGTGAAGTCCAAATTGAGCGGACTTACCAGTGGCAGCAAGAATGAGGCCCAGGAGGGGAAGAGTCAGGTCAAAATCTTTTCCAGTAACAAATATTTGTTGAATTTCTCATGAGTTAAAATGTGTTGCTATTCAGGCTATTGCTAGGATTAAACCTACATCTCCTACTCGGTTGTAAATGACTGCTTGGAGAGCGGCGGTGTTAGCGTCTGCTCGGCCGTATCATCAGCCGATGAGTAGAAAAGACATAATTCCTACACCTTCCCATCCGATGAAAAGTTGAAATATATTGTTTGCTGTGACTAGTGTGATTATGGCAATAAGGAAGATTAGTAAATATTTAAAAAATCGATTTATGTAGGGGTCTGAGTGTATGTACCAAGATGCGAATTCTAGAATAGATCAAGTCACATATAAGGCGATAGGGGTAAAGATGATGGAGTAGAAGTCGAACTTGAAGCTTACATTTACGTCGAATGCTGTGGTATTTATTCAGTTTCAGGAAGTGATGATGGCTTCTGCGCCTTCGTTAAGAAATAGAAAAAGGGGTAATAGGCTGATAAAAAAAGCAAATTTAACTGCAGTTTTTACGTGGGACAAGGCTCAGGTTTTTGGCAGGGGTGTGGGGGTTAAAGTAGATAGAATAGGGAAAAATAATAGGGTGATAATAATAATAAAGCTTGATGATATTAAAAGAGAAGTGCTGTACATAGCTACTACTTGGAGTTGCACCAAGAGTTTTTGGTTCCTAAGACCAATGGATGAGCTATTATCCTTCAGTAGCAGCTTGCGAGCAGAGCCCCGGATTCCAACCAGGGGTTCGCAAGTTAGCAGGTTACGAATGTGCGCGGGAATAAAAACCCTCTCTCGGTGGACAAGAGGGTTTCAACTTCTATTTTTAGAATCACAATCTAATGTTTTGATTAAACTATGTCTACAGCCGGCTCACCCTCAGATAAGTTCTGGTTTAAGGATAGTTAGAATTAATGGAAGTAGATGTAGTGCGATAAGTAGATGTTCTCGGGAGTGTGAGGGGGCTAGGGCAATAATGTGGGGAGGAAGTGGGCCCCGTTGAGTTATTAGGTATATGTAGAGAGAGTAGCTAGCGGTAATAAGGGTTCCTGCTCCTGTTAGGATAAGAGTTCATCATGATCAGTTAAATAGCGATACAATAATTATTAGTTCAGCTATAAGGTTGGGTAGTGGAGGGAGGGCTAAGTTTGCGAGGCTGGCAGTGAACCATCAAGCAGCTATTAGGGGTAGGACTATTTGAAGCCCTCGGGCTAAAAGCATGGTTCGAGAGTGTGTGCGCTCGTAGTTGGTGTTAGCTAAGCAGAAAAGGGCCGAAGATGTTAGTCCGTGGGCAATCATGAGAATTAGTGCGCCAGTAAAACCTCAGGGCGTTTGAATAAGAATTCCCGCGATTACGAGCCCTATGTGGCTAACTGAGGAGTAGGCAATTAGGGATTTTAGGTCGGTTTGGCGGAGGCAGATGGAGCCGGTCATGATTACCCCTCAAAGTGCGAGGATGATAAAAGGGTAGCTCAGTTCTTTTGTTAAAGGGTCGAGTACTAAGATAATTCGTATCATGCCGTACCCTCCGAGTTTTAGAAGTACTGCAGCAAGGACTATTGAACCTGCAACTGGGGCTTCTACGTGGGCCTTGGGGAGTCATAAGTGAACCCCGTACAACGGCATTTTGACCAGGAAGGCTATTAGGCAACCCGCTCATCATAGTTTATCAGCGTTTAGGGAGAGTTGGGGCGGGCATGTGTATGGGAGGGTTAATAGTGATAGTGTGCCTGAGTGGTTTTGAAGTACTAGGAGGGCGACGAGGAGGGGTAGTGAGCCCGCTAAAGTGTAAAATAGGAAGTAAACACCTGCGTTAAGGCGTTCAGTTTGGTTACCTCATCGGGTGATAAGAATTAATGTTGGAATCAGGGTAGCTTCAAATATAACGTAGAACATAATAATTTCAGTGGCACTGAAGGCCATAATTAGGAAAATTTGTAAGGATGTTAGAAGGGAAATGTATATTCGTTGGCGGCTGGCTGGTTCGTGGGCTATGTGATTTTGACTAGCGAGGATTATTAACGGAAGAAGTCAGCAGGTTAGGATCAGGAGAGGGGTGGAAAGAGGGTCTGTTGCTATATAAGGGTTAAGTGAAGCTCAGCCTGTTTCTGAAGAATAGCTTAGTCAGGAAAGGCTTGCTAATGCGATAAGAAGACTATGTACCAGGGTTGTTGGTCATAGTCATTTGGTAGGGGTAAGTCAAGTTGTTGGGACTAGTATAAGAGTCGGAATAAGAATTTTTAGCATTGTAGAAGGCTGAGGTTTTGTAAGCGGTCGGTTCCATGGGTGCGTGCAGTTGCTACTAAGAGGGCAAGACCTGCGCTTGCTTCACAAGCTGAAAATGCTAGGAGGAGTATTGCTGCTGGAGAAAAGTTTGCTGAACTTAATTGGAGGGTTCAAAGCGAGAAGGCTAGGAAAAGAGAGAGTATTATGCCTTCTAAACAAAGGAGGACAGAGATAAGGTGTGTTCGTTGGAATGCAACACCCGCAAGATTGAGCATAAATGCTGATGTAAAGGTGAAGTGGATAGGGGTCATTAGACAATTGTGGACTTAAACCAAAAGTTTTTGAGCCGAAATCAAATGTTTTCTTTAAACTAATTGTCTATTCGGCCCAGTCTAAACCTCCCTGGACTCATTCATATACCAACCCTAGTGTCAGGAGGGCCAAAACGGCGGATGCTAGAAGAAAGGTTAGGGTAGGGGAAGCTAGTTGGTCCCCTCATGGTAAAGGAAGGAGGAGGGCGATCTCTAGGTCAAAAAGAAGGAAAAGGATCGCCACTAAGAAAAATCGAAGGGAGAAAGGCAGGCGGGCGGAACCTAGTGGGTCGAACCCGCATTCATAAGGGGAGAGCTTTTCATAATCAGGGTTTATTTGAGGGAGCCAAAAGGATAGGATGATTAGTACTAAGGAAAGTCCAAGGGTGATGGCAATAATGGTTGGGAGTAAACTCATTATCTTCCCCTGGGGTTAAACCAAGACTGAATGATTGGAAGTCATCTGTACTGTTTGATACTAGAAAGATTAAGAACCTCATCAATAGATTGAGATGTAGAGGAATAATCATACAACGTCTACAAAGTGTCAGTATCATGCAGCAGCTTCGAATCCGAAGTGATGCTCAGATGTGAAGTGGAAATGAATTTGTCGGAAGAAGCAGACAGCTAGGAAAGAAGAGCCGATAATGACGTGAAGGCCATGGAAACCAGTTGCGACAAAGAAGGTGGAGCCATAAACCCCGTCTGCAATTGTGAAAGGGGCTTCATAGTACTCTAATGCTTGGAGAAGTGTGAAGTACAGTCCGAGTAGAATAGTTATTGCGAGAGATTGGATGGCTTCTTTGCGTTCACCTTCTATAATGCTATGATGGGCTCAGGTAACAGTTACGCCAGAAGCGAGTAAAACAGCTGTATTTAGGAGGGGTACTTCGAAAGGGTCGAGGGTTGTGATTCCTGTAGGTGGTCAGCAGCCTCCTAATTCGGGGGTAGGGGCAAGGCTTGAGTGGTAGAAGGCTCAGAAAAAGCCTAAAAAGAAGAAGACTTCTGAAGTAATAAATAGGATTATACCATACCGGAGGCCTTTTTGTACAGGGGGCGTGTGATGGCCTTGGAAAGTCCCTTCCCGGACAATGTCACGTCATCATTGGTATATAGTGAGAAGTAGAAGAATTGTTCCGAGTACTATTAATGTAGTTGAGTTGAAGTGAAATCAGATTGCTAGGCCTGAAGTTATCAGCAGAGCCGCTACTGCTCCTGTGAGGGGCCAAGGGCTTGGGTCTACTATGTGGTATGCGTGTGCTTGATGTGCCATTAGATGTTTTCTTGAAGGTAAAGTGTTAGGAGTAATACAAATACATAGGCTTGGATTATTGCAACGGCAATCTCTAAAAGGGTGAGGAGGACAAGAACCATAGTTGTAATAATTGCAACGGTTGGTATTAATGGCAAGAGGACAAAGACAGCTGTGGAGATTAGTTGGATGAGTAAATGTCCAGCTGTTAGGTTAGCTGCTAATCGTACTCCAAGTGCGAGGGGGCGAATGAAGAGGCTAATAGTTTCGATAATAATTAAAATAGGAATTAAAAGGCTAGGGGTTCCTTCTGGGAGCAAGTGTCCAAGGGCATGGTTTAGTTGGTATCGGAAACCAATAATTACTGTGGCTATTCAAAGAGGGATAGCGAACCCCAGGTTTAGGGATAGCTGAGCAGTGGGTGTGTAGGTATAGGGAAGAAGTCCTAGTAGATTTATGGAAAGAAGGGAGATTATCAGCGAAGTCAAAATAAGGGCTCATTTGTGACCTCGTACATTAAGTGGCAGTAGAAGTTGATGGGTAAAGCGATTAATAAATAGGCCTTGGAGTGTCACGAGGCGATTGTTTAATCATCGTGTTGTTGAAGAGGGGAGGAGGAGGTAAGGGAACGTTAATGCAAGAGCAATAAGTGGGATGCCTAAATAAGTGGTGCTTATAAATTGGTCAAAGAAGCTTAAGATCATGGTCAGTTTCAAGAAGTCTTTTCTAATTTCTGTGTCTTAACAGATGCAGGCTCATTAGAGAAGGAGTGGCTTTTAACTTTTGCAGGTGCAAAACATAAGAATACTGCTCAAGCAAAAACTAATGTTATAAATCAAGGGGTTGGGAGCAGTTGGGGCATGTCGCTAGGGGTGGTTAGGAATCACCAGTTTTTAGCTTAAAAGGCTAACGCTTGTACCTAAATTTAGCTTCCTAGCGAAGCGTCTTCTATTATTAATGAAGATCAGTTTTCAAAGTGCTCTAATGGGACTACTTCAACTACGATGGGTATAAAGCTGTGATTTGCCCCGCAAATTTCAGAACATTGTCCGTAAAATACGCCTGGACGTGCTGTGATGAAGGCTGTTTGATTTAATCGGCCTGGGACTGCATCTATTTTTACACCCAAGGCAGGGACTGCTCACGAGTGGAGTACGTCTTCGGCGGAAACGAGGACTCGAATGGGGGAGTCCACTGGGATGACCATACGATGGTCGGCTTCTAATAAACGGAACTGTCCAGGGGTTAGGTCTTGTGTGGGGATTATGTATGAGTCGAAGCCTAGTTCTTCGTAATCTGTGTATTCGTAGCTTCAATATCATTGGTGTCCCATGGCTTTAATTGTTAGGTGGGGGTCGTTGATTTCGTCTATAAGGTAAAGGATGCGTAGAGAAGGTAGGGCAATTAAGATAAGGATGACTGCAGGGAGGATTGTTCAGATAATTTCGATTTCTTGGGAATCTAGGATGTACTTGTTGGTAAGTTTTGTGGAGACCATAGCCACAATGATGTAAAGTACTAAAGTGCTGATAAGGAATACAATCATTAGAGCGTGGTCGTGGAAGTGAATAAGTTCCTCTATAACAGGTGAAGCTGCATCTTGAAGACCTAGCTGAGAAGGATGTGCCATTATTATTAAGACACGTGGGATTTCAACCCACAATTTTGCCTTGACAAGGCAATGTAGTTCGCGCTTTTTACTAGTATCTTATAAGAAAGTGACAGAACGGTTATGTGGTTGGCTTGAAACCAACATACGGGGGTTCAATTCCTTCCTTTCTCGTTAGTTTGATTGGACTTGGACAAACGCAGGCTCTTCGAAGGTGTGATAAGGTGGAGGGCAGCCGTGTAGTCATTCCACGTTAGTTGTAGTTAGCTCTACTGCTAAAACTTCACGTTTAGCAGCGAATGCCTCTCAAATGATAAACAGGAACATAATAACAGCTACTAAAGAAATTAGGGATCCAATAGAAGAAATGGTGTTTCATAGGGTGTAGGCGTCGGGGTAATCTGAGTATCGGCGAGGTATTCCGGCTAGCCCTAGGAAATGTTGCGGGAAGAAAGTGAGGTTAACACCAATGAACATAATACCGAAATGGATTTTTGTTCAAGTGCTGTGCAGGGTGTAGCCTGTAAATAATGGGAATCAGTGCACGAAGGCAGCGACAATGGCGAATACAGCACCCATTGAGAGGACGTAGTGGAAATGTGCGACTACATAATATGTGTCATGTAGGACAATGTCTAAAGACGAGTTAGCAAGGACAATCCCAGTTAAGCCGCCTACTGTAAAAAGGAAGATAAAGCCAAGGGCCCATAAGAGTGGGGTTTCTCATTTTACTGAACCTCCGTGAAGGGTAGCGAGTCAGCTGAAGACTTTTACACCAGTTGGAATTGCGATGATTATTGTAGCAGATGTAAAGTATGCTCGTGTGTCGACGTCTATTCCTACTGTAAACATATGGTGGGCTCATACAATAAAACCTAACAGACCAATAGCTATTATCGCTCATACTATTCCCATATAACCGAAGGGTTCTTTTTTTCCTGAATAGTAAGCCACAATATGAGAGATCATTCCGAAACCAGGAAGAATTAAAATATAGACTTCTGGGTGGCCAAAGAATCAGAATAAGTGCTGGTAGAGGATTGGGTCCCCTCCCCCTGCAGGGTCAAAGAAGGTAGTGTTAAGGTTTCGGTCGGTTAAGAGTATTGTAATCCCAGCAGCCAGAACAGGCAGTGAGAGGAGGAGAAGGACTGCGGTAATTAAGACTGCTCATACGAACAGAGGGGTTTGGTATTGAGAGATAGCAGGGGGTTTTATGTTAATGATGGTAGTGATAAAGTTGATTGCCCCTAGAATTGATGAGATACCTGCTAAGTGGAGTGAAAAGATTGTTAAATCTACGGATGCACCTGCATGGGCTAGGTTTCCTGCGAGAGGGGGGTAGACTGTTCATCCTGTCCCAGCACCTGCTTCAACGCCTGATGAGGCTAGAAGGAGGAGGAAAGAAGGGGGTAGGAGTCAGAAGCTTATATTGTTCATTCGAGGGAATGCTATATCGGGGGCACCGATTATTAAAGGAATTAGTCAGTTTCCGAAGCCTCCAATCATGATTGGTATTACTATAAAAAAGATTATTACAAATGCGTGTGCGGTAACAATCACGTTGTAGATCTGGTCGTCTCCTAAAAGTGCACCGGGTTGGCTCAGCTCAGCCCGAATAAGAAGGCTTAGAGCGGTCCCAACTATTCCGGCTCAGGCACCAAAGACTAAATAAAGGGTGCCAATGTCTTTATGGTTAGTAGAAAAAAATCAGCGTGTAATGGTCACAGGTGAGATGGCTGAGTTTTAAGCGGTGGATTGTAGCCCCATAGACAGAGGTTTGATCCCTCTTCTTACCAAGTTCTGAGGTGTACTACATATCAGATTGCAAATCTGAAGAAGCAGATTAGGTCTCTGCCGGGACTTTCCCCCGCCTTTTTTTTGTTGGGCGGGGGAAATTAGATGGATGCTCGCTGGTTTGGGCGCTTAGCTGTTAACTAAGAGTTTGCAGGATCGAAGCCTGCCTATCTAGAAAGGCTTTATCTTAATTAAAGTACCTGTTTTGCATACAGGAGATGCGGGTTAGTGTCCCGCAAGTCTTATCAGGGGTTGAGAGACTTTCACTCCCGCTTAGGGCTTTGAAGGCTCTTGGTCTAGTACTATCCTAAACCTCTTAGAGGGAGAGTATTGAAAGTGTTGCTGGGGTTAGTGGAAGAAGGAGAAGTGTTATTGAGGTGGATAAGGCTGGGAGTAGGGTGGTCTGTCCACTTTGTAGTCGTCAGGGGGTGAGACCTGTTAAGTTGTTAGGAGCTATTGTTAGGGTTATTGCGTATGTAAGCCGAAGGTAGAAGTATAGGCTGAGCAGTGCGGTGATTGCTGCTAGGGTAGCGGTGAGGGCTAGGTCTTGTTTAGTAAGTTCCTGAAGGATAAGTCATTTAGGTATGAATCCGGTTAAAGGGGGGAGACCTCCTAATGACAGAAGAATGAGAGGAGTTAGGGCTGTTAATGTTGGAGTTTTAGTTCAGGAGATAGCGAGTATATTAACGCTTGTTGCTTTATTTAGTTTAAAAACAAGGAATGTGGATAATGTCATTACCAGGTATGTTATTAGGGCCAGGAGTGTGAGTGAGGGGGAGAATTGTAGTACTAAGATCATTCAGCCTAAGTGGGCAATTGATGAGTAGGCTAGGATTTTTCGGAGGTGTGTCTGGTTTAAACCTCCTCAGCCACCAACAAGCGTTGAGGTGAGACCTAAAATGACGAGAATAGCGGGGTGTGCAGGTTGTATTTGAAGGAGCAGAGCAAATGGTGCGAGTTTTTGTCAGGTCGATATGATTAAGCCTGTAGTGAGGTCTAAACCTTGAAGGACTTCAGGAAGTCAGGTGTGCAGTGGGGCAAGACCGGTTTTTAAGGACAGGGCTAAGATAATTATTGTAGTAGGGACTGGGTGTGTTATTTGTTGAATTTCTCATTGTCCTGAAAGCCATGCATTGGTGGTACTTGCAAATAGTAACATGGCGGCTCCGGTTGCTTGGGTTAAAAAATATTTGGTAGTGGCCTCAACTGCGCGGGGGTGGTGGTATTGTGCCATTAATGGAATAATGGCCAGGGTGTTGATTTCAAGCCCTATTCAGGCAAGCAGTCAATGTGAACTTGTCAGTGCTAGAGAAGTTCCTAAACCCAGGCTAAGTACTAGGATGGCTAAGATGTATGGATTCATTAGCAAAGGAAGGATTTTAACCTACATGTTCGGGGTATGGGCCCGAAAGCTTGACTAGCTGACTTTACTTAGGAAGTGGTGTAATGGAAGCACTAAGAGTTTTGATCTCTTCGGATAGGGTTCGAGTCCCTTCTTTCTAAGGAGCCAGAGGGACTTTAACTCTCATGTTTCACTCTATCAAAGTGGCCCTTTATTTCAGGCATAGCTCCAGTGTTTATAGCTGAGGGGGGAGGCCAGCGAATGCAATGGGGAGGGCTAAGTGTCAGATGATTAGGGCTAGAGTGAGAGGGAGGAAGTTTTTTCAGATCAGGTGCATGAGTTGATCGTAACGAAATCGGGGGTATGAGGCTCGGACTCACAGGAAAAGGATTGACAGAAGCGCTGCTTTTGTTATTAAGTTGGCGGCGGTAAGTTCGGGGAAGGTTGGGATGTGGGATGCTCCTAAAAATAGTGTGGCGGAGAGTGTATTTATGAGTAGAATATTTGAGTACTCTGCTAAGAAGAATAAGGCGAAAGGGCCTCCTGCATATTCCACATTAAAGCCTGAAACTAGTTCTGACTCACCTTCAGTGAGATCGAAAGGTGCACGGTTTGTCTCTGCAAGGGTTGAGATGTATCATATTCCAGCTAATGGTCAAGTTGGTAAAATTAGTCAAATAGCTTCTTGGGCGGTGTTGAAGGTTTGAAGGGTGAAGCCTCCTGTGAAGATAATAGCGTTTAGTAAAATTAGTCCAAGGCTGACCTCATATGAGATAGTCTGTGCTACGGCACGGAGGGCCCCGATTAGAGCGTATTTTGAGTTGGATGCTCATCCTGAGCCTAGGATGGAGTAAACTGCAAGGCTAGAAAGTGCCAGGATAAAGAGGATCCCGAGGTTGAGGTCAATAATTGGGTAAGGTATGGGTATTGGGGCTCAGAGCGTAAGGGCTAGTGTAAGTGCTAAAGTAGGGGCTAAGAGGAATAGGAAAGGAGAGGAGGTAGAGGGGCGAATAGGCTCCTTGGTAAAAAGTTTTACCCCGTCGGCAATGGGTTGGAGAAGACCATAAGGACCTACGATGTTCGGACCTTTACGTATTTGCATATAACCTAGGACCTTCCGTTCTAGGAGTGTAAGGAAGGCAACGGCTAAAAGGACGGGCACGATATAGGCCAAAGGGTTAATAATATGTGTAAAAAGGAATGAAATCATAGTTAGGGAAGGGATTTGAACCCTTGTTGAAAGGGCTTAGATCTTTTGCAATTCCGGGCTCTGCCACCCCAACATGTCGCTTTTCTTCGACGAAGAAGGACTGTGCCCTCTTGCCTAATTTAGTTGCTTACATTAGGTAAGGGTGAGGCGTACTTTAAGCATTGGCCCCCTCTTCTCGATCCTTTCGTACTAGAAAAGCTCACTTCATAGATAGAAACCGACCTGGATTTCTCCGGTCTGAACTCAGATCACGTAGGACTATTAATCGTGAACAAACGAACCCTTAATAGCGGCTACACCATTAGGATGTCCTGATCCAACATCGAGGTCGTAAACCCCCTTGTCGATATGGACTCTTAAAGGGGATTGCGCTGTTATCCCTAGGGTAACTTGGTTCATTAATCGGCATTGCCGGATCTTTATTGGTCAAAATTACTGGTAATTAGAGCTGTGGCTCTTGTTTATAGGAACTGTGTGCCCACTCCATGTGGGGGTTTTTTGTTTCCCCATGGTCGCCCCAACCAAAGACATTAGGGAAGGAATCACTAGGCTTGTACTCTTTTTGTCCAGGTACAGAGGGTGTGATCTACCTTAGTGTCTGAAGCTCCATAGGGTCTTCTCGTCTTATGTAATTATACCCGCTTCTGCACGGGTAGATCAATTTCATCGACTTGGAAAAGGAGACAGTTAAGCCTTCGTCTTGCCATTCATACAGGTCCCCATTTAAAAGACAAGTGATTGCGCTACCTTCGCACGGTCAAAATACCGCGGCCGTTAAACATATAGTCACAGGGCAGGCGGGACCTCTTATTTTTCTTCTTTAACAAGAGGCGGTGTTTTTGGTAAACAGGCGAGGCTTGTGTTGTGTTTGCCGAGTTCCTTCTCTTCCTTTTTAGTCTTTCCCTAGAAGCACTCCTGTGTGGGGTTAACGGTTTATGGGTGGTTGTTTTTCTAGTATTTTAAATTCTTATCCACTTCCCTCTAGGTTTGGGGCCGTTAAATTTCGGTGGTTGGTCCGTTTCCGATGTACACGTATGCAGGGAGAGAGGCATTTATTCTCTTATTACTCATTTTAGCATAGTTGCTCCCATGTTTGCATGGGACAGCCCGGTAAATTTAGGGGAATAAGATTTGGTGATCGGAACTTAAGGGTGGGTTGTTATGCCCGAGCTTTAACGCTTTCTATGTGGATGGCTGCTTTTAGGCCCACTGGAACACTTTGCCTTTATCTATTATGATCTTTATCCTGCTGTAAAAGTTGTGTCTTTTTTCAAAGGGGCTGTACCCCCTTCGACTAACTCTCATGGTTTCTCAATTATCTGTGTATCACGTTAAAATAAGAAGGGAGAAGCCGTGAGGCTGAACTTCTATTCAGTTCCCGGGCAACCAGCTATGACTAAGTTCGGTAGGTCTGTCACCACTACTCGAAGTTCTTCCCACTCTTTTGCCACAGAGACGGGTTTGCCCTAAATAATTAGGCTGTCTTGGAGTAGCTCACTTAGTTTCGGGTTGTCAAACTATAGGGCCCTTTGCTTGGACAACACTGGCTAAATCATGATGCAAAAGGTACGAGGAAATATCTCTGCTTTTCAATGCTTCACTGACTTATTTCATTGATTTTTTCAGCATTCCCTTGCGGTACTTTTTCTATAGCTCTGGTGGCTCCTTTTCTGTCGCCCATTACTAAGGGGGGAAAATGTTTTGTTTAAGTTGGTTGTTAGTGCTTTTGGGTTTATTAATTTTGGTTTGTTGGTTTTTTAAGGTTAGGCTAGCTAGTCAGCATCAAGGTGATCCGAATTTCACGAATGTCTTCTCGGTGTAAAGGAGACGCTTAGTTTCTCAGCCACACCCCGAATTTGCCTCAAGTACACCTTCCGGTACACTTACCATGTTACGACTTGCCTCCCCTTTGCTGTAATGGTGTTTTAAGTAAATTTTAGATGTGCTCGGGGAGAGTGACGGGCGGTATGTGCGCGCTTCAGGGCCAATTTCAGCAGGACGCTCTATTTCCTGCTTACTTCTAAATCCTCCTTCAAGATGCATATTTCAGTGCGATTTTTCGTATTCTCTTCGTGAGAGAATGTAGCCCATTTCTTTCCTTTTCATAGGCTACACCTCGACCTGACGTTTTGGGCTGTGCCAATTGTGCTTACTATAGATCCCTCAGGGGGTAAGCTGACGACGGCGGTATATAGGCGGAATGGGGCAAGAAAAGGTGAGGTTTAACGGGGGTTATCGGTTTCAAGAACAGGCTCCTCTAGATGGGTCTAAAGCACCGCCAAGTCCTTTGGGTTTCAAGCTAATGCTCGTAGTTCCCGGGCGGATAGTGGGTGTACAATACTATCAATGTTTAGGGCTAAGCATAGTGGGGTATCTAATCCCAGTTTGTACCTTAGCTTTCGTGGGTTCAGGAATATTAAGGCCACTTTCGTAGATGCTCTTCTTACGTTCGGAAGCGTATAACAGCTCTGTAAGTGTTCGGCCTTAGTTTATATTTAATCCTAACCACCCTTTACGCCGTGACCCATCAACTTGAGTCGCTCGTTTAACCGCGGTAGCTGGCACGAGTTTTACCGGCTCTCTTAACCATAACTAAGTCAAGTTTTCACTTATTGCTTAATGTTTATCACTGCTGGATTCCCTTGGGGGTGTGGCTGAGCAAGGCGTTATGGGCTATAAAGTATATGTGCCTGATACCGGCTCCTTGTTCTCTAGTAGAGAACTGGGGGCATTTTCACGGGAGTGCGGATACTTGCATGTGTAAGTTTGATTATAGTAGATGGAAAGGTCAGGACCAAGCCTTTGTGCCCTTGAGGCTCTTCTAGAACCCATCTTAACATCTTCAGTGTTATGCTTTTTGTTAAGCTACAATGG